ACATATTTTATTGTCTAGGGGGGATTACGCTTACCTGTTTTTTAGTACAAGTAGCTACGGGTTTTGCTATGACCTTTTACTATCGTCCAACTGTTACAGAGGCTTTTTCTTCTGTTCAATACATAATGACTGAGGCCAACTTTGGTTGGTTAATTCGATCAGTTCATCGATGGTCAGCAAGTATGATGGTTCTAATGATGATCTTACACGTATTTCGTGTGTATCTTACGGGTGGTTTTAAAAAACCCCGCGAATTAACTTGGGTTACGGGGGTGGTTCTGGCTGTATTGACCGCATCTTTTGGCGTAACTGGTTATTCTTTGCCTTGGGACCAAATTGGCTATTGGGCAGTAAAAATTGTAACAGGCGTGCCTGAAGCTATTCCTATAATAGGATCACCTTTGGTAGAATTATTACGTGGAAGTGCTAGTGTGGGCCAGTCCACTTTGACTCGTTTTTATAGTTTACATACTTTTGTATTACCTCTTCTTACTGCCGTATTTATGTTAATGCACTTTCCAATGATACGTAAGCAAGGTATTTCGGGTCCTTTATAGAAAAGGCGGATCATAGATATTTGTAATTTATCATATCGGGGAGGGACAAGAGTCTTTCATTGCTACAAATATGGATTGTTTAAAAATAAGGCATGTTATTTGGATACTTCTATTCAACTCTGAAGTATTTTTTATTTGATACGAATAGAATAGTTGAAGTATATTTTCCTAAACAGAGGATGGATTATGGGAGTGTGTGACTTGAACTATTGATTGGCCCGTGCAGATATATGATTTTATCCGCCACGTTGGAATTCACAACCCAATGTGTCTCCGCATCCAACCATGACATCACGTCAATCCCTTTATATAGCATAGGATAATAGGATAGGCCGGTTCGCTTGAGGAGAATATTTTCTATGATCATACCCCCCGAATCTTGTCATGCATGAAAAGGCTCCGTAAGATCCCTATAATAAGTGATGTGGAATGATCCAATATTCTATTTATTCACTTTGTTTAATTTTTTTTTAGTAATTTTTATTAGAATTAATTTGATAGTATAATTGGATGATAGTATAATTGGATAGTAATCTTAGTAAGTTTTTATAGTATGTAGATGCATTCATTTCCTCTGCATCAACCCTGATCTATGATACTATCGGAGTTAAATAAGGGATCTAAGGAAGAACAAGGGCTAAGATTTTCTTAGTAACAAGTAAAAATTTTGTATTTTTGTATGTAATACAATCAAGATATTGTGGGGATAAATACTAATCAAAAGACATGAGACAATCCAAAAAGCACTTGATCATGATCTAATTTGTAAGCCGACTTGGATATTGAGCATTTTCTTGTTGCCAGAACTTAATTCTTTGCAATGAATAATGAATCGTTGAAACTTGGGGAAATGTAATTTTCTAAATATTTTCTTACATAGAATCATTCTACATTATCTATGTAGATATGTATCAAATATAGATCTTCTATGAATCTATTTATGTGATTCTTTTGATTCTTGCTCGAGCCGGATGATAAAAAATTATCATGTCCGGTTCCCTTGGGGGATGGATCCACAAGAATTCACCTATCCAAATAACAAAGAAACCTGATTTGAATGATCCTGTATTAAGAGCTAAATTGGCTAAAGGGATGGGACATAATTATTATGGAGAACCTGCATGGCCCAATGATCTTTTATATATTTTTCCAGTAGTAATTCTAGGCACTATTGCATGTAATGTGGGCTTAGCAGTTCTAGAGCCGTCAATGATCGGTGAACCGGCGGATCCATTTGCAACTCCGTTGGAAATATTACCCGAATGGTACTTCTTTCCCGTATTTCAAATACTTCGCACAGTACCCAATAAGTTATTGGGTGTTCTTTTAATGGTTTCAGTACCAATAGGATTATTGACAGTACCTTTTTTGGAGAATGTCAATAAATTCCAAAATCCATTTCGTCGTCCAGTAGCCACAACAGTCTTTTTGATCGGTACCGCAGTAGCTCTTTGGTTAGGGATTGGAGCAACTTTACCAATTGAGAAATCCTTAACTTTAGGTCTTTTTCAAATTGATTAAACTGTTAAATACCACAATATAGATATCTAAGGAAGATCCAGAAGGGGATCTTCCTTAGATACATCAATCTTTTTATGATCTATTCTGCAAATATATGGACTGTGTCGGAGATTCAAAACTTATTCTATTTTTTTCTTTATAAAAAAGAAAAAATGAAAAGAATCCAATGGATTTAAAATTATAACTTTTTATTAAGTAAATTTATTGCAAAATGCTTCTGTACAGTGCTCAATATCTGTTTTACATCTTCTGTGCGAAAATATTCCATTTTCATAAGATCTTCTTGACTGTGACTCAAAAGGTCCAATAATGTATGTATATTGGATCTTTTGAGACAATTATAGGTCCTGGAAGACAATTCTGATTGGTCAATAAAAATACATGTAAATGGAATTCCTTTTTTGTTTTTCTTGAGATTAGTGAATTTGTCTTGAAAGGAAAAAAGGGGTAGATTCCATCTGTTTTCATTTTCCTTGAAAATCATATCCTCTTCCTCTGCATGTAGAAAAGGAATCAATAAATCAATCAAATTACGAGAAGCTTCATAAAGTGCTTCTTTAGGAGTTAAACTTCCATTCGTCCATATTTCTATAAAGAGTATCTCTTGTTTTTCATTCCCATTCCCATAAGAATGAATACTATGATTCGCATTTCGAACAGGCATAGATACAATATCTATAGGATAACTTCCATCGTGAGAGTCATTTGTGGATTTCATACGATATCCGCGATCTCTCTTGATTTGTAATTCAATACACAAATCAATTGGTTCTGTCAGGTTAGCTATATGCTGTGTTGTGTCAACTATTTCTACAGAAGGTGGTGAGATGATATCTTGAGCTGTTATGTATTTTGGACCCCTGACGCAAATGGATGCGTTCCTAACTCCATAAAGATTACTTCTCAATACAATCTCTTTCAAATTGAGTAAAATCTCATGTACTGATTCTTCAATACCTGCTATCGTAGAATATTCATGCAGCACATTTTCAGATGTTGCACGTGTGATACATGTTCCTTCTATTTCTCCAAGTAAAGCCCTTCGCATGGCAATACCTATGGTATCGGCTTGACCTTTCATAAGCGGGGACAGAACGAAACGACCATAATAAAGACGCTTGCTGTCTACTCTTGATTCAACACATTTCCACTGTAGTGTTCGAGTGGATCCTACTACGTCTTCTTGAACCATACTATTATTTTTCTTTTATTTATAATTATTGGATCAGAATCATTTATTTCTCTTGGAATCTCTTGAATTTTTATTTCTACACACGTCTTTTTTTAGGGGGGCGACATCCATTATGTGGCATGGGTGTTACATCACGTACGAAACTTAATAGTATCCCATTTCTACGAATGGCTCGTAATGCCGCATCTCTTCCGAGACCTGGACCCTTTATCATAACTTCTGCTCGTTGCATACCCTGATCAACTAATGTACGAATAGCATTCAATGTTGCGGCTTGAGCAGCATAGGGTGTTCCTTTTCTTGTACCTCTGAATCCAGAAGTACCTGCGGAAGCCCAAGAAACCACCCGACCTCGTACGTCTGTAATAGTTACAATAGTATTATTGAAACTCGCTTGAACATGAATAACTCCTTTTGGTATTCTACGTTCATTCTTATTTGAACCAATACGTGCATTCTTACGTAAACTAATTTTTGCTATAGGTTTTGTCATATTTTATTAGATTCTATTTATAAGAATAAAAGAAAAAAGAATCAGAAATCTACAGAAAAAGACGAGGATATCCATTTCATATGAAAACGAATCCTTTCTTATTTCTTTTTACATGTACATGGATTTTCTTTTCAAAAGAAAAATGAAAAAGTTCTTTACCCCTGTCTCTGTTTATGTCTCGGATTGGAACAAATAACTATAATTCGCCCCCGCCTACGAATCAAGCGACATTTTTCACAAATTTTACGAACAGAAGCCCTTATCTTCATATTTATCATTCCTTACTTTCATTCTAAATCTCTTTTTTTTTGAAAACAAAAATCAGTTTATTGCATTTTTGAACTTTGAATTATATCTCTACGAAAAGGATGTTTAAAAGAATGATCTAATCGTTCGAATCTTTTTTGCGAAGTCTATAAATTATACGTCCCCTGGTTGAATCATAACGACTCATTTCGATTTTGACTCTATCTCCGGGTAGTATACGTATAAAACTGCGCCGGATTCTCCCTGAAATATAACCTAGAATTAGATCTTCATTATCTAATCGAACTCGGAACATACCGTTGGGTAGTGATTCAGTAATTAAACCCTCATGAATCAATTTCTGTTCTTTCATTCCAGGGAACCCCCTTTAAGTATTAACTAATAGAGGAAGAGTTCTATAATTAACTTCTCCTCTCTATTTTACAAAGAGTAAGTTCGAGAGAATTTTAAGGTATCCTAAGAGAATTACCATATATAACACAAAATTTCTCCTCCAATTTTTTCTAATCGAGCTTCTCGATCTGTTATTATACCTCGAGAAGTAGAAAGGATTACAATTCCCATTCCACCTAAAATCTTAGGAATTTGTTGATAGTTGGAATATATTCGTAGACCAGGTCGGCTGATACGCTTTAAATTTATTTTCTTATCTTTCCTAGTCTTTCTATGTCGTAAGGTTGAAACCAAGAAATTTTTTTGACTTTCTTGATGTTTTCGAACGTTTTCAATAAAACCTTCTCGTAAAAGTATTTTCACAATGTTTTTAGTGATATTAGTAGATACTATTTTAACTCTTCCCTTTTGATCTATGTCAGCATTTCTTATAGAAGTTATTATATCGGCAATAATGTCCCTACCCATGACGAACTATAGTTATTGGTGCCCCCTAATTTTGATATAGTCAACATACTTCTTTTTTATTTTATTTTTTATTGAATTCTTTTTTTTTAATTATTATAGATTCTCAAAAATTATTAGAAATTTCAAATATATACATGAGACACACACAATCTATTAATCGGATCTATTTCAGATATTCTAAGATTCTATTCTATATACAGATAGAAAGATAGGATATATCCTATTTTCATCTATAAGACTTCGGGTGCTAATGAAACAATTTTAGTAAAATTCAACTGTCGCAATTCTCGAGCGATTGCACCAAAAATTCGAGTTCCTTTTGGATTTCCTTCTTGATCAATGATAACCGCTGCATTGTCATCATATCGTATTATCATGCCGTTGTCACGTTTGAGTTCTTTACATGTGCGTACAATCACAGCTCTAATTATTTCTGATCTTTCTAAAGGCATATTGGGCACTGCTTCTTTGATTACAGCAACAATAACATCGCCAAGATGAGCATATCGGTGATTACCAGTTCCTATGATTCGAATACACATTAATTTTTGAGCTCCACTGTTATCCGCTACATTCAAAAGGGTCTGAGGTTGAATCATATCATTTTTATTTTAATCTCTTATTTCAAGATAATGGAAAAAAGAAATATTGTCTGTCCAGAGATAAAGAAATCCGTAGTTGTTTTTTTATTCTTAAAACTCCTTCTTCTTTTACTTTTGTTTACCTATCCTGAAATAACAAATTGAGTTCGTATAGGCATTTTGCATGCAGCTATTTCCATAGCAGCTTTGGCTACAGCTTCAGATACTCCACTCATTTCATAAATTATTCGGCCCGGTTTAACAACGGATACCCAATATTCGGGGGATCCTTTGCCCGAACCCATACGTGTTTCTGTAGGTCTTACAGTAACAGGTTTGTCGGGAAAGATACGTACCCATATCTTTCCACCACGACGCGCATATCGTGTTATTGCTCTTCGCCCTGCTTCTATTTGTCTAGCTGTGATCCAAGCAGGTTCAAGTGCCTGAAGAGCGTATCTGCCAAAACAAATATGATTGCCTCGGCAAGATATTCCCTTCATTCTACCTCTATGTTGTTTACGAAATCTGGTTCTTTTAGGGTTATAGTTGATGGTTGTTTCTGAATTCCATCTCTACTGCAGAGCCGGACATGAGAATTTCTTCTCATCCAGCTCCTCGCGAATGAAATGATTCAATAAAATACATATTTCTAGGTAATATGTATTTTATTCTATCAAAAGACAAAAGAAAGAATATACTAATTTTTTTATATTAAATTTGTTACATAGGTAGGCTGTATATATAACTAGATAACTAGGCGTGTTTTTTTATATTATATATATAGATAAAAAGAATGCTTCTTTCTTTTAGCAAAATCTCTAAAGTCTTTTTCTTTACCTCTATTTAATCACGCCAATAGTCATCCAATAAATGAAATTCTTAAATGAAATAAAAATAAAGAAAGGTTTCGCGGGCGAATATTAACTCTTTTCTCCTTCATTTGTAGGGTCAATTCATGACCATTCAGAAGAAATCCATTTTTTCTTGGTTCATTCCGCCATCCTACCCAATGAATCCTTAGGATTGATTCGTTTTCAAGAAAATCCTATGTAATCACAGGTTCCATCGTTCCCATAACTTCTCTATTAATACTTAGGCCTGAACTCTGCAATGGAGCTCTCAACAGAATCTGTTATTTGTTTCCGAGTCAATCTCCTCAGTTTTTCTTAACCCGAAGCTCAATTCAATTTTTCTCTCTTTTGTATTATTTAGATTCTTTATTTTTCTATTTTAATTACATTATTTTAATTACATATTTTAATTACATTATTTTAATTACATACTTACATATATAATAGACTCTATTATACTATATTATCCATATTGATTAGATTCTTTATATTATTATTTTATTATATTTTTATTGTATATTAATGTTGATGCTTTATAACACTGCCTTTTTTATGGGGTAATTCTTCATAAACCATACATATGGGAATCATATATCATTTAATATCATTTAGATCTTTATTCTCTCTTTCTATCACCCTTCCTTTTTTCACATCCCTTTTTTTTTTCATAATTCAGAATCAGATTTCTTTTTTATGAAAAGGATTTCAGTTGCTAAAACTATATGATTGATTCAGTCATATAGTAACTGTTTCTTGGGATCTCAACAATACGAAGCAATAAGTTGGTTATGAGTTTTTAGTTTCTTTAGTTTTGATAGTTATTAAGTTTATAGTGTGGTCAACCTATTTTTCTTTTCAGTCTCAATTCTAAAGAAAAAACTAACGAGTCACACACTGAGCATAGCAATTATACTAAAATTTAAATTAAATTTAAATAAAGGATAAATCAAATTTTTATTCAACCTTATAGAATTCTAATTGTTCGTTTTTCTTTGATTAAGAAAAAAATAAGAAAATATTTTCTAAAATTACTCTATTGATGAGCATAATGGCGAGATAAAGAAAGTTCCATTATTCTTATTTTCTTATTCTTGGTTTACAAATATCCAAATTTTGATACCTAAGATTCCATAGATAGTTCTAACTGTATGGGAACAGTAATCAATTTTAGCGC